AAGATGCTCTTTTTAACAAGTAGTTTTGTTGGTTGGTTCATTGGTCACATTTTATGGATGAAAGCGATGGAATGGGTCTTATTCTGCATACGGCAAAATCCTTCTATTAGATGGAATAAGTACCGTGCGGCAGAATTGAGAAATTCTCTGGATCGAGTCTTTAGTATTCTCTTCTTTCTCTCCTGTGTCTACTATTTAGGCAGAATCCCCTCGCCTATTGGCACTGAGGATAAGAGGAAAATCGCCTCAGAAACCGCAGAAAGGGCGGAAGGTGAGGACGAAACAGATCTCGAAATCGACACAACTTTCGAAACGGGTGGGCCGGGACAAGAAGTATCCGCCGACGAGGACCCGTCTCTTTTGTCGGAAGATTCGGACAATATCGATGAAAACCTGAAAGAAGAGAAAGACTTCCTCTGTTTTGAAAAACCTCTTGTGACTCTTCTTTTCGACTATAAACGATGGAATCGTCCATTGCGATATATAAATGATGAATTAAAAAAGGCTATAAGAAATGAAATGTCAGACTCTTTTTTTTATACATGCCGAGGTGATGGAAAACAAAGAATATCTTTTACATACCCACCAAGTTTGGCAACCTTTTTTGAAATGATAGAAAGAAAGGGGCTTTTGGACACACCAGAAAAACTCCCCTCTGATGAACTGTATAATCATTGGATTTATACCAATGAACAAAAAAGAAATAGCCTGAGCAACGAACTTTTCAATCGAATTGACGCTCTAGAAAGGGGGTCTCTTGATCTGGATGTACTCGAAAAAAGGACTCGATTATGTAATGATGAGACTACACAAGAATGCTTGCCTAAAAGGTATGATTCTTTTTTGAATGGGCCCTCTCGTGGAACAATCAAAAAATTAGATTCACCCTCAAGCGTGAATAGGGAGAAACAAAATGAGAAACAAAATGAGAAACAAAATGAGAAACAAAATGAGAAACAAAATGAGAAACAAAATGAGAAACAAAATGAGAAACAAAATGATTATTTAATCACCTCTATGGCGGATTCCAAAGAAAAATTGTGGATAAACAAGTTTCATGGTATCCTTCCCGCCGATTACCAAGAATTTGAACAAAAAATAGATACATTTGATGGAAAATCATTATTGTCAGACCAAGGAAAAATGGATTCGGAAAATCAAGTGCAATATTTATTCAATGCAATTACAACCGATCCAAAGGATCAAACAATTCAAAAAAACACAAAGGAGGAACTTGAACTAAAAGAAATTAGTAAAAAGGTTCCTCGATGGCCATACCAATTGATCGACGATTATCAGGAAGAAGACCCAGAGTATTCTCAGATTATTTCAAGAAACTACAAACGTGTAGTCATTTTTGAGGTGAATCCCGAGGATGAGGATGAGGATGAGGATGAGGATGAGGAGGAGGAGAAGGAGGTTGCTTTGCTACGTTATTCGCACCAATCAGATTTTAATCGAGATTTAATCAAAGGATCCGTGCGCGCTCAAAGACGTAAAACAGTTATTTGGAAACTATTTCAAACAAATCTGCATTCCCCACTTTTTTTGGACAGAATAGACACCATTTTCGATATTTCCGGAATAATGAAAAAAATGAATCCAATCTTTAGGATCTTTAGGAATTGGATGGGAAAAGGCGCGGAAGTGAGAACTTCGGATTCGGATTCGGATTCGGATTCGGAGGAGGCCGAGGCACAAGAAAGGGAGGCCGAGGCACAAGAAAGGGAGGCCGAGGCACCAGAAAGGGAGGCCGAGGCACCAGAAAGGGAGGCCGAGGCACAAGAAAGGGAGGCCGAGGCACAAGAAAGGAAGGCCAAGGCACAAGAAAGGAAGGCCGAGGAGGATGAGCGGAGAGAAATAGCAGAACTGTGGGATAGTACTCCATACGCTCACGCAATGAGGGGTTGTCTGTTACTAACCCACTCCATTTTGCGAAAATCTATTGTATTGCCTTCATTCATAATAGCCAAAAACATTAGCCTTCTTTTTATATTTCAATTTCAATCCCCCCGGTGGAACGCAGATTGGAAGGCGAACGAAGATTGGAAGGCGAAGTGGTACGAAGATTGGAAGGCGGAGTGGTACGAAGATTGGAAGGCGTGGAGGAGAGAAATTCATGTTAAATGTACCCACAATGGCGTTCAATTATCAGAAACGGAATTTCCAAAAGACTGGTTAACAGACGGTATGCAGATAAAGATCCTATTTCCTTTCCGTGTGAAAATTCGGCACAGTTCTAAGCTACGACCCCATCCTAAAGATCCAATGAAAAAGAAACGAAAAAAAGCAAATTCTTGTTTTTTAACAACCTGGGGAGTGGAAACTGAACGGCCTTTTGGTGCTCCTCGAAAGGGACCTCACCCTCTTCAACCTATTTATAAGGAATTTGAAAACCAAATTCGAAAAGCGAAAAAGAAATGTTTTCTATTGTTAAAAGAAAAAGCAAGATGGATTATAGATCCCTTTAGCAAAATCAAACAACTTGCAAAAGTAAATCCAAATAATCAAATTGGATTGAGGGAAGGGTATGAATTGAGTGAAACTAAAAATGTAAAAAATTCTATAATCAGTAATCAGATTTTTGATGAATCGTCCAGTCGAATTCAATCTATGGATTGGACAAATTCTTCACTGACAGAAAAAAAGATGAAGTATCTGGCGGATAGGACAAGTACAATCAGAAATCAAATTGAAAAAATAACAAACGACAAGAAAACAAAATTTCGAATACTAGACATAAATATTAGTCCTAGCGAGACAAGTTTTGATGATAAAAGATTCGAATCGCCGAAAAACTTTTGGCAGATATTCAAAATCTTAAAAAGAAGAAGTGTGCGATTAATACGGAAAGGGCGATTTTTTTGGGGATTTTGGATTGAAAGTATAGTCTTTCAATGTCTCATTAATATTCCGAGGGTTAATGTACAACCTTTCCTTGAATTCAAAAAGAAAATTATTGATACATACAGTTACAATGAGGAAAAAAATAAAGAAGGAATTGATGAAACAAATGAAAATACAATTCATTGGATTTCGACTATCAAAAAGCAGTTTTCAAATATTAGTGATAATAATTCAAAGAATTTTTGTGGGCTATTTTCCTTGTCACAGGCATATGTATTTTACAAATTATCACAAAGCCCAGGTATTCACAAGTATCACTTGAGGTCTGTACTTCAATATCACCGAACATCTCCTTTTCTTAAGGAGAAAATAAAGAATTTTTTTGGAACACAAGGAATCTTTCATTCCGAATCAAGGCATAAGAAACTTCGAAATGCTGGAATGAATGAATGGAAAAACTGGTTAAGCGGTCACTATCAATATGATTTCTCTCAGACTAGATTGTCTATCTTAATGTCGCAAAAGTGGCGAAATAGGGTCAATCAAAGTCGTGCGGTTCAAAATATAGACTCAACAAGGTTGGATTCATATGAAAAAAACCAATTAATTCATTATGAGAAACAAAATGATTATCCGGCGGAGTCATTATCGGTTAAAACAGAGAAATTAAAAAAACACTACAGATATGATCTTTTATCACATAAATATATGAATTATGAAGAAAGGAAGGATTTATCTATTTATGGATCGCCGTTACAAGTAAATGAAGGCCGAGAGATTCCCTATAAGTATACCACATATAAACCTGAATTTTTTTATATGCTGGGAGATATTATTGATAGAGAAAAAAATCCGAATAGAAAATATTTGGATTGGCAAATCATCCGTTTTAGAGAGACGAGCAATATTGAGGCCTGGATCACTATGGATACTAATAGCTACATTAATAAAAAGACTAAGACTCATTATTATCCAATAATTGATACGCTTGATAAGAACGATCTTTTTTATCGCGCGATTCCTAAACAACTCAAGCTATTCAAGAAAAAAAAAGAAGAAAACAACGAAGAAAATAACGAAGAAAACAACGAAGAAAACAACGAAGAAAACAACGAAGAAAACAACGAAGAAAACAACGAAGAAAACAACGAAGAAAACAACGAAGAAAACAACGAAGAAAACAACGAAGAAAAAAACAAGAAAACAAACAATCCTTTTGACTGGATGGGAATGAATGAAGAAAGACTAACTCTGCCCACCCCCAGATCGATTTATGATACATATAGGATGAAACCGTGGATCATACCAATCAAATTACTTCTTTTCGATTGTCCTGGAAATCAAAACATTCGTGAAAATCAAAAGAAAAACACCAAGGGAAAACCAAAAAAGGATCTTGAATTAGAAAATCAAAAGAAAAACACCAAGGGAAAACCAAAAAAGGATCTTGAATTAGAAAATCAAAAGAAAAACACCAAGGGAAAACCAAAAAAGGATCTTGAATTAGAAAATCAAAAGAAAAAAAAAGAAGAAAAAAAGCAGCCTGGCCAAGGAGATCTTGAATCAACTAAAAAAAAAAAGGGGAATCCTAGAGCAAATCGACCAAACCAACAAAAAGATGTTAAAAAAGATTCTGGCGGATCAGACATTCAAAAACCTAAAAAGAAGAAGAAGAAATCCGAACTAGAGATCTTCCTGGAAAGGTATTTGGTTTTTCAATTGAAATGGGGTGATCCTTTGGCTGAAGAAATATTCAATAATATCAATGTATATTGTTTCCTGCTTAGGCTGATAAATCCAATGCAAATTGCTATATCCTTTATTCGAAGAGGAGAAATGCTTCTGGATAGAATGCGGACTCCGAAAACGAAAAAGAACCCTCTGGAAGTGATAAAAACAGGAATATTGATTCTCAAACCAGTTCATATACCTAAAAAATGGGATGCGCCATTGATTATGTATCAAACCATAGCTATTTCACTGGTCCATAAGAATAAACACCAAACTCATCGAAAATGCCGCGAAAAACGAAATGCTGATAGGAATGCTTTTGATGAATTAATTCCAAGACATAAAAGGGTAGCTGGGAATAGAGATGAAAATCATTATGATTTGCTTGTTCCTGAAAAAATAGCATCTCCTAGACGTCGTAGAGAATTAAGAATTCGAATTTGTTTAAATTCGGGGAAGGGGAAGATAGATGTTGTGGATAGAAATACAGTATTTTGCAACGAGAACAACGTAAGGAATTGTGGTCCACTTTTGGCTAAGAGCAAGCATCTTGATATAGATAAAAATAAATTAATTAAATTAACATTCTTTCTTTGGCCAAATTATCGATTAGAAGATTTAGCTTGTATGAATCGCTATTGGTTTGATACCAGTAATGGCAGCCGTTTCAGTATGTCAAGGATACAGATGTATCCACGTTTGATAATTCGTTGATGATCCATTTCTTTCTATATTCTATATATAGATGGATCGCCATACCTGGTATGATTCTCAAGAGATGTACATTATGCTGTATTCCATTCCGGCACATGATACTAATTTGATGACCTAAGATTTTCTTTTTTCTTATCTTAGGTCAAAATTGGGTTCTTTTGTGGGTGGAGAACTAGAACATTCCTTTGTATTGTATGCATATAGCAATCCAATTTTAAATTGGATTGCTTAACACTTAACATAAAGTAATTGTTGAATAAATTTAACAAATGAAAATGACTGTCATTATTTTTTTTGATCGGTAAAATCCATATATGTAGAAAATCAAGAAAAAGCAGGGGGGCGACTCTTTTTATGGCATTCATCTCAGTTATTTCGCAAGAAGAAAACGAAAACAAGGGGTCCGTTGAATTTCAAGTATTCAGTTTCACCAATCAAATAAAGAGACTTACTTCACATTTGAAATTACACAAAAAAGACTATTTATCTCAGAGAGGTCTACGAAAAACTCTGGGAAAACGTCAACGCTTGCTGACGTATTTGTCAAAGAAAAATCCAGTACGTTATAAAGAATTAATTGATCAGTTGGATATTAAGGAGCTAAAAACTCGTTAAGTTAATTGGAAGATTCCTTTATCATTATTTGATTTATTAGAGCTTGAATTTGAATGAACTTCCAGTAATTCATGGAATACTGAATCGGGGAAAAAACATATGAATATGACTGTACCGGCTACAAGAAAAGACCTCATGATAGTGAATCTGGGTCCTCACCACCCATCAATGCATGGCGTTCTTCGCCTCATCATTACTCTAGACGGTGAAGATGTTATTGACTGTGAACCCATATTGGGTTATTTACACAGAGGGATGGAAAAAATTGCAGAAAACCGAACAATTATACAATATCTACCTTATGTCACGCGTTGGGATTATTTAGCTACTATGTTTACAGAGGCAATAACGGTAAACGCACCGGAACGTTTGGGAAATATTCAAGTACCTAAAAGAGCCAGCTATATCAGAGTCATTATGCTGGAACTAAGTCGTATAGCTTCTCATTTATTATGGCTCGGCCCTTTTATGGCGGATATTGGTGCGCAGACCCCCTTCTTCTATATTTTCAGAGAGAGAGAATTGATATATGATCTATTCGAAGCTGCCACAGGTATGCGAATGATGCATAATTTTTTCCGTATCGGGGGAGTCGCTGCTGATTTACCTCATGGCTGGGTAGATAAATGCTTGGATTTCTGCGAGTATTTTTTAACAGGAATTGCTGAATATCAAAAGCTTATTACGCGGAATCCTATTTTTTTGGAACGAGTTGAAGGAGTGGGCATTGTTGGTGGAGAGGAAGCGATAAATTGGGGTTTATCGGGACCAATGCTACGGGCTTCCGGAATCCAATGGGATCTTCGTAAAATGGATCATTATGAGTGTTACGACGAATTTGATTGGGAAGTACAATGGCAAAAAGAGGGAGATTCATTAGCTCGTTATTTCGTCCGAATCAGTGAAATGACGGAATCTATAAAAATGATTCAACAAGCTCTGGAAGGAATTCCAGGAGGGGCCTATGAGAATTTAGAAGTCCGACGCTTTGATAGAGAAAGGAATTCCGACTGGAATTATTTTGAATATCGATTCATTAGTAAAAAACCATCTCCCACTTTTGAATTGTCAAAACAAGAGCTTTATGTGAGAGTAGAGGCTCCAAAGGGAGAATTGGGAATTTTTCTGATAGGGGATCAGAGTGTTTTTCCCTGGAGATGGAAAATCCGTCCACCGGGTTTTATCAATTTGCAAATTCTTCCTCAGCTAGTTAAAAGAATGAAATTGGCGGATATTATGACGATACTAGGTAGTATAGATATCATTATGGGAGAAGTGGATCGTTGAAATGATAATTGATACGACAGAAGTGCAGGCTGTTAATTCTTTTTCCCGATTGGAATCCTTAAAAGAGGTCTATGGACTCATATGGTTGCTTGTCCCTATTTTTACTCCTATATTTGGAATCACAATAGGGATACTAGTAATTGTGTGGTTAGAAAGAAAAATATCCGCAGGGGTACAACAACGTATTGGACCTGAATATGCGGGTCCTTTGGGAATTCTTCAAGCTCTAGCAGATGGGACAAAACTACTTTTCAAAGAAGATCTTCTCCCATCTAGAGGAGATATTCGTTTATTCAGTATCGGACCGTCCATAGCAGTCCTATCCATTTTACTAAGTTATTCAGTAATTCCTTTTGGCTATGGGCTTGTTCTAGCTGATCTCAGTATAGGTGTTTTTTTATGGATCTCCATTTCAAGTATTGCTCCTATTGGACTTCTTATGTCAGGATATGGTTCGAATAATAAATATTCCTTTTTAGGTGGTCTACGGGCTGCTGCTCAATCGATTAGTTATGAAATACCATTAACTCCATGTGTGTTATCAATATCTCTACGTGTGATTCGTTTGGACATGATTACATTACCTATTTTTTTTCTTTCTAGGAAAGAGGTGGAATGGATTGACTAGAGATCCTCATTTTTGGATTTCTCATTCCGGGCGATGAACTCAATCAGATAGTTATATGAGTGAAACAAAACAGCTTATAAATTTGCAGTAAAAAGATTGAGTCTCATTCCCTATGTACAAGAGTTAAGCATAAACAGTATAAATTACCCCAAGATTGGTTGATTAGCCATCATGTTTTGAAGCGGGTAGAAAAGATCAACTGTATGGAGTTTTTTTTTTTTTAACTATATGTATGTATTACCATACCGGGGGTCGGGCAAAAATGAGTGGACGGTTAGGAACACCAAGGTACATAACGGATTAGTAATGGAGATAGTGTAAGTTACCTAAATAGGTATCTCTGCATAAAAATAAAAGGAATCCTAATGGGGGCTTTAAGTTGGTAGAAATGATCAAGCAGTACTTCCCCATGATCCCGATTCTGAGTATGCTCCTATCCGCTGGTTAAAGAAATGGCTATCAGAAACGAAGTAACCTTTTTTTTTTAGAGCCCCCTTTCTTTTTCCGCGAAAGAAGAATCGGAACGAAAGAAATGCAATAGAAAACAAAAATACGAAATCTTTTTGTATTCTTATTTTATCCATATTCATACAGATAGAATTCTTATCATGATTCATGAACTAACGTAATGCCTAATCCTTTTTCGTAATCGAAAACAGGGTTGAAATAGCTATTGATACAACGAGTATTTTATTGAAGGATTAAGTTATTACTGAACAAAGAGAAATTCCATCTGGAAATTCGAAAGGATGAGATCAATTCGGAAGCACCTTTTTGTTAGTATAGCAGACAGAATTGCATTGGTCTAATTTGGGACTCTCCGATACATCTTTACTCTATCTACCCGACTCGCATATCGAGATAATAACGAACCCGTCCTTAGATTTTTTTTATGACCAACGAGGAGCCGTATGAGGTGAAAGTCTCATGTACGGTTCCGCAATAGCGATGGGAGCAGTGATGTTATCACCGACTATCATTATCTAACAGTTCAAGTACGGTTGATATCGTTGAGGCGCAGTCAAAATATGGTTTTTGGGGTTGGAATCTGTGGCGTCAACCTATAGGGTTTACGGTTTTTCTAATTTCTTCCCTAGCAGAATGTGAGAGATTGCCCTTTGATTTACCAGAAGCAGAGGAAGAATTAGTAGCGGGTTATCAAACCGAATATTCGGGTATCAAATTTGGTTTATTTTACGTTGCTTCCTATCTAAATCTACTAGTCTCTTCATTATTTGTAACAGTTCTTTACTTCGGCGGTTGGAATCTCTCTATTCCGTCCATACCGATTCTTGAGTTTTTCGGAATAAATGAAGCGGGTGGAGTCTTTGGAACAACAATTGGTATTTTTATTACATTAGCAAAAGCTTATGTGTTCCTGTTCATTTCTATCACAACAAGATGGACTTTGCCTAGGATGAGAATGGATCAACTATTAAATCTTGGGTGGAAATTTCTTTTACCTATTTCTCTCGGTAATCTATTATTGACAACTTCTTCGCGACTCCTTTCGCTGTAAAAGCATAGCATATTCTAGATTCAGAACTTCTCTCAAACAAGAGAAAGAAACATTCAATTATTCATAGATATTCACGATATGCTCCCTACGGTAACTGGGTTCATGAATTATGGTCCCCAAACAGTAAGAGCTGCAAGGTATATCGGTCAAAGTTTCATGATTACCTTATCCCACACGAGTCGTTTACCTGTAACTATTCAATATCCTTATCAAAAATGGATCACATCAGAGCGTTTCCGCGGCCGAATCCACTTTGAATTTGATAAATGCATTGCTTGTGAAGTATGTGTTCGTGTATGCCCTATAGATCTACCCGTTGTTGATTGGAGATCGGAAACAGATATTCGAAAGAAACGATTACTTAATTATAGTATTGATTTCGGAATCTGTATATTTTGTGGTAATTGCGTCGAGTATTGTCCAACAAACTGTTTATCAATGACTGAAGAATATGAACTTTCTACTTATGATCGTCACGAATTGAATTATAATCAAATTGCCTTGGGTCGGTTACCAATGTCAGTAATTGGAGATTACGTAATTCGAACCATTCTGAATTCGACTCAAATAAAAAAGCCACGGGGAAACCTATTGATTCAAGAATGATTACCAATTACTAAGATTCAGTTTGGATCTAAAGTAAAGGAGTGAAGCTTCTTTCATTTTGCTCGGCGAATCACTCAAAGTCCTAACTATTGATTGGATATTGCTGAGAATCGAGGCTTGCAAAAATACATTCATATATCCGTCATGATTTCGAAATATATAAATCTAGAACTATAAATAGATAAGAAATCTATCAAATAGAATAAAATAAGAAATTTATAATAATATAGAATTCCGAACGACTCTTTCGGATAGAGAACTGGGATTAATAACTGTATCTACATCAACCCACACCCGATGATAGGATTGAATTCAATTAGGAGCATATCATAAAAAGGGTAGGGTAACCTCGTTTTTCCCGGTCTGGTCAATAAGATCATGAAACATTTCGGCTTATTTATCTCTTATTTATATAATGGATTTAACTGGACCAATACATGATTTTCTTTTAGTATTTTTGGGATCGGTTCTTATATTAGGAGGTCTGGGAGTGGTATTACTTACCAATCCAATTTATTCTGCCTTTTCCTTGGGGTTGGTTCTTGTTTGTATATCCTTATTCTATATTCCATCGAATTCCCATTTTGTAGCTGCTGCACAGCTCCTTATTTATGTGGGGGCCATAAATGTCTTAATCGTATTCGCTGTGATGTTCATGAATGACTCAGAATATTACAACGATTTCCATCTTTGGACCGTTGGAGAGGGAGTAACCTCACTGGTTTGTACAAGTCTTTTTGTTTCACTAATGACTACTGTCCCAGATATTTCATGGTACGGGATTATTTGGACTACAAGATCAAACCAGATTTTTGAGCAGGATTTGATAAATAATGGTCAACAAATCGGGATTCATTTATCAATCGATTTTTTTCTTCCCTTTGAACTCATTTCTATAATTCTTTTAGTTGCCTTGATAGGTGCAATTGCTACGGCCCGTCAGTAATAAAGACTTAGAATTCTAAATCTAAATCAAATAAAAAAAGAAAGACGTCCTTCTTATCACACCCATTTTCATATTTTTCATATAGAAAATGGAGCGGAATTGTTGTTCATATTGAAAGCAAATAAATCCAGATTGATGAGGGGTTGGTCAATGATGCTTGAACATGAACTTGTTTTGAGTGCCTATTTATTTTCTATCGGTATCTATGGATTCATCACAAGTCGAAATATGGTTAGAGCGCTTATGTGTCTTGAGCTTATACTGAATGCGATTAATATGAATTTCGTAACATTTTCTGATTTCTTTGATAGTCGCCAATTAAAAGGAGACATTTTCGCGATTTTTGTTATAGCTATTGCAAGCGCTGAAGCCGCTATAGGACCTGCTATTGTTTCGTCAATTCATCGTAACAGAAAATCAACTCGTATCAATCAATCGAACTTGCTGACTAAATAGTGGTAATCATATAAATAATGAATATAAATAATGAATAGAATATTCACCAATTCAAATTGGTATTGGTATGTACGATTGAAACAAACATAGGCCCATGTTTGCTAAAACGTAATAATAATAAATCAAAGTATCATGGACCGCTATCCTGAGCAGATCCAGAAGTAGATTGATTCGAAATCGATTCTGGTAAATCATCGATTCGTCTGGTGTCTACCATATATGATTCCTTTCTTTTTTTACTAGATCGAAAATTTCTGACGTTCAAAAAGTGGAGAGATACAATGTCACATTCAGTAAAGATTTATGATACATGCATAGGTTGTACTCAATGTGTACGAGCCTGCCCCACAGATGTATTAGAAATGATACCTTGGGACGGATGTAAAGCTAAGCAAATTGCTTCTGCCCCGAGAACAGAAGACTGTGTAGGTTGTAAGAGGTGTGAATCCGCTTGTCCAACGGATTTCTTGAGTGTTCGGGTTTATTTATGGCATGAGACAACTCGCAGCATGGGGCTGGCTTATTGATACGTTTCAGAAAACTCTACTTGAACCCATTTTATTTCTCTTTACTGACAAAAACCCGTACTCGATGAAAAATATTATTTCGAGCGCGGGTTTTTTGGTCAAAGTGTATCTTGTCTTTACCACGAATTCTTTTCCTTGGTTAACAATAATTGTTATTTTGCCGATATCCGCGGGTTCTTTCATTTTATTTTTTCCTCATAGGGGAAATAAGATGATGAGGTGGTATACTCTATTTATATGCACCATAGAACTACTTCTAACGACCTATGCATTCTGTTATCATTTCCAATTTGACGATCCATTAATCCAATTAGAACAGGATTATAGATGGATCCATTTTTTTGATTTTCACTGGAAACTCGGAATCGATGGAATTTCCCTAGGACCCGTTTTACTGACGGGATTCATCACTACTTTAGCTACTTTAGCGGCTCGGCCAGTGACTCGGGATTCGCGATTGTTCCATTTCCTGATGTTAGCAATGTACAGCGGCCAAATAGGATCATTTTCTTCTAGAGATCTTTTACTTTTTTTTATCATGTGGGAGTTAGAACTAATTCCTGTTTACCTACTTCTATCCATGTGGGGAGGAAAGAAACGTTTGTACTCAGCTACAAAGTTTCTTTTGTACACTGCGGGGGGTTCTGTTTTTCTATTAATGGGAGTTCTGGGCATGGGTTTATATGGTTCCAACGAACCAACATTAAATTTTGAAACATCAGCGAATCAATCATATCCGGTGGGATTGGAAATAATATTCTATTTTGGATTTCTTATTACTTATGCTGTCAAATCACCGATTATACCCCTACATACATGGTTACCAGATACCCACGGAGAAGCACATTACAGTACGTGTATGCTTCTAGCCGGAATCTTATTAAAAATGGGAGCATATGGGTTGGTTCGGATCAATATGGAATTATTACCCCACGCTCATTCTATATTTTCTCCAGGGTTGATGATAATAGGCACAGTTCAAATAATCTATGCAGCTTCAACATCTCCCGGCCAACGCAATTTAAAAAAGAGAATAGCCTATTCCTCTGTATCTCATATGGGTTTTACAATTATAGGAATTGGTTCTATAACCGAGACCGGACTGAATGGAGCCATTTTACAAATCATTTCTCACGGATTTATTGGTGCTGCGCTTTTTTTCTTGGCAGGAACGAGTTACGATAGAATACGTCTTGTTTATCTCGACGAAATGGGCGGAATAGCTATCCCAATGCCAAAAATATTTACAATGTTCAGTAGCTTCGCGATGGCTTCTCTTGCATTGCCGGGAATGAGTGGTTTTGTTGCCGAATTGGTAGTCTTTTTTGGAATAATTACCAGTCCAAAATATCTTTTAATGCCAAAAATACTAATTACTTTTGTAATGGCAATTGGAATGATATTAACTCCTATTTATTCATTATCTATGTCACGCCAGATCTTCTATGGATACAAGCAATTTCCTGCCCCAAACTCTTCTTTTTTGGATTCTGGACCACGAGAACTTTTTATTTCGATCTGTATCTTTCTACCCGTAATAGGGATTGGTCTTTATCCGGATTTCATTCTCTCACTATCCGTTGACAAGGTAGAAGCTATTCTATCTAATTACTTTTATAGATAAGATAGTTTTTTCATGAATAAGATAGAAAAGGATGCTATGATTTCAAAAACCCTTCGCTGGACAATGAAATAAAAAGAAGTCTTTTTTTTCCTTATCTTAAGGAAAAAGAAAATGAAGTCCATTTGAATCAGATACGTTTGGCGTTTTTGAGAACCAGTTGAATCACTACTGCATTCAACTGGTTCTCAAAAACTCATAAAAACTTCATACTATGTTCCTATGGATTCGATTGAGTCGCTTCTTCAATTAGATGTTAATATGAATGAGCCATAACTATGTAGTCCTATTCCTAATAGATTGACCCCAAAATAACATATCCAAATTATAAGAAATCCAAGAGAAGCCAAAATTGCGGAATTCGTGCCTTGAAAATGGTGATTTGTTCTCATATGTAAATAAATTGCAAATAGGGTCCAAGTAATAAATGCCCAAGTTTCCTTGGGGTCCCAATTCCAATATGACCCCCATGCCTCATTAGCCCATACCGCGCCCGAAAGAATACCTATGGTTAAAAAAACAAACCCTAGACTAATGACACGATAACTCCAACGATCCAATTGTTGAATCAACTGATACATGTGATAATTTCTAAATGAAAGAAAAAAAGTGTTTCGTAAAACACTACTTCTTTCATTTGCGTATTGGATCTCATCAAAAAAAAAGGACCCCATTAATAAATGATTTCTTTTGCCAAAAATATCTATGCTTGTTCGAAATGTAATGACTAGAAGCGCTACGGATAATAACGAGCCACATAAAAGAGCTGCATAGCTCAATACCATCATACTTACGTGCATCATTAACCACTGAGATTGGAGAGCAGGTACTAATATTGTGGATTGATGCATTTCCGCTAAAAGACCTGAAGTAACAAAGCCTTGAGTTAAAATAGTACTTGGCGCGGTTAGTGCGCTTAAATGGGTTTTTTGGTTCCGAAAATGTGGAACCATATGAATAATGGAAAAACCCCATGAAAGAAACATTAATGATTCATATAAATCACTTAAGGGGAAATGTCCCGAATAAATCCAACGAGTAACTAATAATCCTGTTATACAGAAAAGGGTAGCTATCATGCCTTTTTCGGATGAATTATAGAGTCCTAGCGTTTCGTAGACTAATAAGGTCAGTAAATAAATCGTAATTACAATGGAAACGATCGAAAAAGAAATGTGAGTGAATATATGTTCTAAAGTCGAGAATATCATAAAAAAATCCTAAAAAAAAAGGGGGGGGGTTCCTCAACACTGGAATGGTAATGAGGAATTCTATTCATTATTCATTATAATGATTTATTGTATCTCTTTTAGAAGATGCCGCCACTCGGACTCGAACCGAGATGCTCTAGCACTGCTTCCTAAGAGCAGCGTGTCTACCGATTTCACCATAGCGGCATACTCGAAAACATAATAGCCCACCCGTATTCAATCGTCGAAATTAGAAGGAGTCAATTCAATGAAATCTTTTTTAGGGAATATGCAAATCAATGAAAAAGACTCGTTCAAAATACTAATTGAACGTTCAAGACTCATTAGCATTGTGGGATCGTAGGGTGTTAGGTTTAATAACTGGCTTTCGCTTGGTTTAACTTCGCCTGGAATGGAAATGTAGCAGTTGGAACTAGATAGTTCTGTCCTCTATCCAGGCATAGAACTAAAGGGTTTCTATCTTTATCGGAATTTCTCCTACTTCAAAAAAAGACTCTATATTTATAAAAGAAATCAAGATCTATATATATAGATCTTGATGGATTCCACAGCCCAAATATAGAATATAGAACTCTTTTTTGGAATACCTATTAGGAATACATAATCCAAAAAAATCCTTCCTAAGGGAAAAGTAATACTTTTCTTTTAGTTAGTGTATTATGAAAAGTGAATCGAGGAGGAAAATGACAAACCCCATCGCACAAATTAGAAAAACCTACAAAAAAGAAAGCGAAAACTTTGCATCTTGTACTTCACTACTTCGTCAAAAATTGAGAATAAAGTAAGCATAGGACTTCTTATTCTGTATACCGAAATAAAAACTTCTATCTCCTATTGATCCGTTGAAAAGATAAATATGAGTTAATGGGAATCCTTCTTTTTAGAAATTACAATTCAGGTAGCCAATCATATTGATTCAGATTTTTCCAAGGCTTGGTTCTTTTTTTCTTTTTTTTTTTTCGTACAAAAACTTTTAGAATTCCCGGTAGAAATTGATTTCGCTAATGAAAAAGCTTTTATAGCTGCCCAATACCCCTTTCTTTTCCAAATATTTTTACGAATACGCTTTTTTGACAGAGAAGTACGTTTCTTTGGAACCGCCATTCAAAAATTTAGAGGTTACTCATTGTTATAGTTGGATGTGAAAGACATGTATTGTTCAAAATGGATTCTTCTTTTGATTCTTTATCCCTAGATTCGAATTAGATTTATTCCCTATATGACACTTCCTTGATAGATAACATATCAATAGAGATACGCGTACCTCGCATAGAAAATTCTATGGTAAAAAATTGGATAGGTTAGCTTTTTTTTCAAAGGAACTTTTTTTACATATTGATTACATACAATATCCGAAGAAATAAGAATTCGTACTGATTGGTACCTTTCTATCCGAACCCTCATTCGAATCTATATCTATGGTATCCACTATCATAGAACTCAAATTGGATGCTCTTCCTATCGAGAAGAATTTAAAAGGATTTCAATTTCATTCATATTTCCGTCCTATTTCCGGATATTTTCGTCGTATTCATTTAAGAACGAACGGTTAGTGAAGTGGTAGGTATCGTAGAGTTTCCTATAAGCATAGGCTGCTTAAGCCACTCAATCAGAATTAGTTAATTCTTTCCCGAAGAAACGAATACCAAGCTTCTTTTGATTGGGTCTAGTTATTGATGGATCCTATGACCCATATCAGAGTACGAGAATTTTTTTACTTGCTCTATGAATATAAATTATTCTCCAAACGAATGGAGCGAATCGAGTATCCATAGCCTCAAAACGGTTGGTTATCAAAAATAGCATTAAAGTCATGGAAAATGCTGTTCAAATCAATTTCTATTTGATTCTTTCAAGAAGCTGGGGTTAGGGTTACCGTTTTTACCCCACTACCCAATGAAGACCTTTTTAGAACTTTTTGAACTAGCTGCACTCATTTTATTATACGCCTTTTTTTTTTTGTTTTTGGTATTGGGCTACCTTTTTATAGTAGTATTTTTTAAATTTTCTGAACCTAATTTTCTTCTACTTTTTCTCGACTTTGGAAAAGATGAAATGTTCTTCAGAAAAAGAAAAGGCCGGAGATAGTTATTGGATGAAAGATAAGATAGAAATTCATTCATTTTCTATTAATATAAAAAATGAATTTCTATCTTTCCTTTCTTTATTTTATCTTTCTTTAAAAGTTAAAAAGTAGTAAATTAATAAAAAGATTGATACATAAAAAAAATAGAAGAATAGATAAGACGATATTCTTCCGCCCCCTACATATTTTATACCTTCTCCTACAAAGAAGGTTGTAATACCAACACCATTCGTAATTCCACCAATTACTCGTCTATCATAAAAATTAGTTAGTGTAGATAATCCTCTTATAACCCTACTTAAGGTTGTAGAATAAAAAAGATCTATGTAACCACGATTCGATGACCAAGTATATATCACATTGATTATTTTGTCCCAAAGAAGTCTCTTAGGACTCATTTTCACAAATGAATTGATTAAGTCCAAATTCTGTAAAGAGAAATACACAGGCCTATAAAAGAAGAATGCTACAAAGATTCCTCCATAGGCTATACTGACTGATAAAGTTGCATTTCTAAGAAAATCATACCAATCCGCAGAATTGTTCGAATTTGGATGTAAAAGATTTATAGACGGAGTTAACCATTTGGATAATATATTCATATGCAAATCCATTCCTACTTGATCGAAAGGAATTCCTATAGATCCAACACACAAAGTAAATAGAGCCAACCCAAGCAGGGGCAGTAGCATAGTATTATGCGATTCGTGAGGATATGGGGGAGTTTCTTTATGGATATTGACAAAATTCGTAATTTTAATAAAGGACCGTCTCCTATTTTTGACATTCCCACTAATTGGATATTTTTTTTTCGAAAAAAAGGAGGCCCTCTCATTGCCAAATCCAAAACACAAAGGTTTTTATTTTATTATTGGAGAAATTTTTGTATTTGATTACTTTATTGTTCCTTCCGAAAGAGAGAAGAGCTGGTGAATCAGAAACAATTCAATTAATTAATAAGATAATAAGAATAGAAAAAACTTTGATTTTCTTATGGAACATACATATCAATATGCATGGATCATACCTTTCGTTCCGCTTCCGGTTCCTATAGCAATAGGCTTGGGACTTCTTCTTGTTCCGACGGCAACCAAAAATCTGCGTCGCATGTGGGCTTTTCCTAGTGTTTTATTACTAAGTATAGTTATGCTTTTTTCGGCCGATCTGGCTATTGAGCAAATAAACGGAAGTTCTATTTATCAATATATAGGTTCTTGGACCATCAATCATAATTTTTCTTTAGAGTTTGGAGACTTGATTGATCCGCTTACTTCTATTATGTCAATATTAATTACTACTGTTGGAATCATAGTTCTTATTTATAGTGACAATTATATGTTTCATGATCAAAGATATTTGCTATTTTTTGCTTATATGAGTTTTTCCAATGCTTCCATGTTGGGATTAGTTACTAGTTCTAATTTGATACAAATTTATATTTTTTGGGAATTAGTTGGAATGTGTTCCTATCTATTAATTGGTTTTTGGTTCACGCGACCTATTGCGGCAAATGCTTGTCAAAAAGCATTTGTAACAAATCGTGTGGGGGATTTTGGTTTATTATTAGGAACCTTAGGTCTTTATTGGATAACGGGTAGTTTCGAATTTCGAGATTTGTTCAAAATAGTCAATAACTTGATTGATAATCATGGAGTCAATTTTCTTTTTCTGACTCTGTCTGCTGCCCTATTATTCCTCGGTGCAATTGCTAAATCGGCACAATTCCCCCTTCATGTATGGTTACCCGAGGCCATGGAGGGGCCCACTCCGATTTCGGCTCTTATACATGCTGCTACTATGGTAGCAGCGGGGATTTTTCTTGTAGCCCGGCTGCTGCCTCTTTTTGCAGTTATACCTTACGTAATGAATCTAATTTCGTTGATAGGGACAATAACATTACTGTTAGGAGCTACTTTGGCTCTGGCTCAAATAGACATTAAGAGAAGTTTAGCTTATTCTACAATGTCGCAATTGGGTTATATTATGTTAGCTTTAGGTATGGGGTCTTATCAAGCTGCTTTATTTCATTTGATCACTCATGCCTATTCGAAAGCATTATTATTTTTAGGCTCCGGATCCATCATTCATTCAATGGAAAGAATTGTTGGCTATTCTCCAGATAAAAGTCAAAATATGGCTCTTATGGGGGGTTTAACAAAATATGTGCCGATTACAAAAACTTCTTTTTTCTTAGGTACACTTTCTCTTTGTGGTATTCCACCTCTTGCTTGTTTTTGGTCAAAAGACGAAATTCTTAACGATAGTTGGTTGTATTCACCTATTTTTGCAATAATAGCTTGTTTCACAGCAGGATTAACTGGATTTTATATGTTTAGGATCTATTTACTTACCTTTGAGGGGCGTTTAAACGTTTATTTGCAAAATGGCAAAAAAAATAGCTCGTTCTATTCAATACCCATATGGGGTAAAGAAGGAAGGGAAGTCATTAACAAAGATCTTCTTTTATGCACAATGAATAATAATGAGAGGGCCTCCTTTTTTTCGAAAAAAAAATATCCAATTAGTGGGAATGTCAAAAATAGGAGACGGTCCTTTATTAAAATTACGAATTTTGTCAATATCCATAAAGAAACTCCCCCATATCCTCACGAATCGCATAATACTATGCTACTGCCCCTGCTTGGGTTGGCTCTATTTACTTTGTGTGTTGGATCTATAGGAATTCCTTTCGATCAAGTAGGAATGGATTTGCATATGAATATATTATCCAAATGGTTAACTCCGTCTATAAATCTTTTACATCCAAATTCGAACAATTCTGCGGATTGGTATGATTTTCTTAGAAATGCAACTTTATCAGTCAGTATAGCCTATGGAGGAATCTTTGTAGCATTCTTCTTTTATAGGCCTGTGTATTTCTCTTTACAGAATTTGGACTTAATCAATTCATTTGTGAAAATGAGTCCTAAGAGACTTCTTTGGGACAAAATAATCAATGTGATATATACTTGGTCATCGAATCGTGGTTACATAGATCTTTTTTATTCTACAACCTTAAGTAGGGTTATAAGAGGATTATCTACACTAACTAATTTTTATGATAGACGAGTAATTGGTGGAATTACGAATGGTGTTGGTATTACAACCTTCTTTGTAGGAGAAGGTATAAAATATGTAGGGGGCGGAAGAATATCGTCTTATCTATTCTTCTATTTTTTTTATGTATCAATCTTTTTATTAATTTACTACTTTTTAACTTTTAAAGAAAGATAAAATAAAGAAAGGAAAGATAGAAATTCATTTTTTATATTAATAGAAAATGAATGAATTTCTATCTTATCTTTCATCCAATAACTATCTCCGGCCTTTTCTTTTTCTGAAGAACATTTCATCTTTTCCAAAGTCGAGAAAAAGTAGAAGAAAATTAGGTTCAGAAAATTTAAAAAATACTACTATAAAAAGGTAGCCCAATACCAAAAACAAAAAAAAAAAGGCGTATAATAAAATGAGTGCAGCTAGTTCAAAAAGTTCTAAAAAGGTCTTCATTGGGTAGTGGGGTAAAAACGGTAACCCTAACCCCAGCTTCTTGAAAGAATCAAATAGAAATTGATTTGAACAGCATTTTCCATGACTTTAATGCTATTTTTGATAACCAACCGTTTTGAGGCTATGGATACTCGATTCGCTCCATTCGTTTGGAGAATAATTTATATTCATAGAGCAAGTAAAAAAATTCTCGTACTCTGATATGGGTCATAGGATCCATCAATAACTAGACCCAATCAAAAGAAGCTTGGTATTCGTTTCTTCGGGAAAGAATTAACTAATTCTGATTGAGTGGCTTAAGCAGCCTATGCTTATAGGAAACTCTACGATACCTACCACTTCACTAACCGTTCGTTCTTAAATGAATACGACGAAAATATCCGGAAATAGGACGGAAATATGAATGAAATTGAAATCCTTTTAAATTCTTCTCGATAGGAAGAGCATCCAATTTGAGTTCTATGATAGTGGATACCATAGATATAGATTCGAATGAGGGTTCGGATAGAAAGGTACCAATCAGTACGAATTCTTATTTCTTCGGATATTGTATGTAATCAATATGTAAAAAAAGTTCCTTTGAAAAAAAAGCTAACCTATCCAATTTTTTACCATAGAATTTTCTATGCGAGGTACGCGTATCTCTATTGATATGTTATCTATCAAGGAAGTGTCATATAGGGAATAAATCTAATTCGAATCTAGGGATAAAGAATCAAAAGAAGAATCCATTTTGAACAATACATGTCTTTCACATCCAACTATAACAATGAGTAACCTCTAAATTTTTGAATGGCGGTTCCAAAGAAACGTACTTCTCTGTCAAAAAAGCGTATTCGTAAAAATATTTGGAAAAGAAAGGGGTATTGGGCAGCTATAAAAGCTTTTTCATTAGCGAAATCAATTTCTACCGGGAATTCTAAAAGTTTTTGTACGAAAAAAAAAAAAGAAAAAAAGAACCAAGCCTTGGAAAAATCTGAATCAATATGATTGGCTACCTGAATTGTAATTTCTAAAAAGAAGGATTCCCATTAACTCATATTTATCTTTTCAACGGATCAATAGGAGATAGAAGTTTTTATTTCGGTATACAGAATAAGAAGTCCTATGCTTACTTTATTCTCAATTTTTGACGAAGTAGTGAAGTACAAGATGCAAAGTTTTCGCTTTCTTTTTTGTAGGTTTTTCTAATTTGTGCGATGGGGTTTGTCATTTTCCTCCTCGATTCACTTTTCATAATACACTAACTAAAAGAAAAGTATTACTTTTCCCTTAGGAAGGATTTTTTTGGATTATGTATTCCTAATAGGTATTCCAAAAAAGAGTTCTATATTCTATATTTGGGCTGTGGAATCCATCAAGATCTATATATATAGATCTTGATTTCTTTTATAAATATAGAGTCTTTTTTTGAAGTAGGAGAAATTCCGATAAAGATAGAAACCCTTTAGTTCTATGCCTGGATAGAGGACAGAACTATCTAGTTCCAACTGCTACATTTCCATTCCAGGCGAAGTTAAACCAAGCGAAAGCCAGTTATTAAACCTAACACCCTACGATCCCACAATGCTAATGAGTCTTGAACGTTCAATTAGTATTTTGAACGAGTCTTTTTCATTGATTTGCATATTCCCTAAAAAAGATTTCATTGAATTGACTCCTTCTAATTTCGACGATTGAATACGGGTGGGCTATTATGTTTTCGAGTATGCCGCTATGGTGAAATCGGTAGACACGCTGCTCTTAGGAAGCAGTGCTAGAGCATCTCGGTTCGAGTCCGAGTGGCGGCATCTTCTAAAAGAGATACAATAAATCATTATAATGAATAATGAATAGAATTCCTCATTACCATTCCAGTGTTGAGGAACCCCCCCCCTTTTTTTTTAGGATTTTTTTATGATATTCTCGACTTTAGAACATATATTCACTCACATTTCTTTTTCGATCGTTTCCATTGTAATTACGATTTATTTACTGACCTTATTAGTCTACGAAACGCTAGGACTCTATAATTCATCCGAAAAAGGCATGATAGCTACCCTTTTCTGTATAACAGGATTATTAGTTACTCGTTGGATTTATTCGGGACATTTCCCCTTAAGTGATTTATATGAATCATTAATGTTTCTTTCATGGGGTTTTTCCATTATTCATATGGTTCCACATTTTCGGAACCAAAAAACCCATTTAAGCGCACTAACCGCGCCAAGTACTATTTTAACTCAAGGCTTTGTTACTTCAGGTCTTTTAGCGGAAATGCATCAATCCACAATATTAGTACCTGCTCTCCAATCTCAGTGGTTAATGATGCACGTAAGTATGATGGTATTGAGCTATGCAGCTCTTTTATGTGGCTCGTTATTATCCGTAGCGCTTCTAGTCATTACATTTCGAACAAGCATAGATATTTTTGGCAAAAGAAATCATTTATTAATGGGGTCCTTTTTTTTTGATGAGATCCAATACGCAAATGAAAGAAGTAGTGTTTTACGAAACACTTTTTTTCTTTCATTTAGAAATTATCACATGTATCAGTTGATTCAACAATTGGATCGTTGGAGTTATCGTGTCATTAGTCTAGGGTTTGTTTTTTTAACCATAGGTATTCTTTCGGGCGCGGTATGGGCTAATGAGGCATGGGGGTCATATTGGAATTGGGACCCCAAGGAAACTTGGGCATTTATTACTTGGACCCTATTTGCAATTTATTTACATATGAGAACAAATCACCATTTTCAAGGCACGAATTCCGCAATTTTGGCTTCTCTTGGATTTCTTATAATTTGGATATGTTATTTTGGGGTCAATCTATTAGGAATAGGACTACATAGTTATGGCTCATTCATATTAACATCTAATTGAAGAAGCGACTCAATCGAATCCATAGGAACATAGTATGAAGTTTTTATGAGTTTTTGAGAACCAGTTGAATGCAGTAGTGATTCAACTGGTTCTCAAAAACGCCAAACGTATCTGATTCAAATGGACTTCATTTTCTTTTTCCTTAAGATAAGGAAAAAAAAGACTTCTTTTTATTTCATTGTCCAGCGAAGGGTTTTTGAAATCATAGCATCCTTTTCTATCTTATTCATGAAAAAACTATCTTATCTATAAAAGTAATTAGATAGAATAGCTTCTACCTTGTCAACGGATAGTGAGAGAATGAAATCCGGATAAAGACCAATCCCTATTACGGGTAGAAAGATACAGATCGAAATAAAAAGTTCTCGTGGTCCAGAATCCAAAAAAGAAGAGTTTGGGGCAGGAAATTGCTTGTATCCATAGAAGATCTGGCGTGACATAGATAATGAATAAATAGGAGTTAATATCATTCCAATTGCCATTACAAAAGTAATTAGTATTTTTGGCATTAAAAGATATTTTGGACTGGTAATTATTCCAAAAAAGACTACCAATTCGGCAACAAAACCACTCATTCCCGGCAATGCAAGAGAAGCCATCGCGAAGCTACTGAACATTGTAAATATTTTTGGCATTGGGATAGCTATTCCGCCCATTTCGTCGAGATAAACAAGACGTATTCTATCGTAACTCGTTCCTGCCAAGAAAAAAAGCGCAGCACCAATAAATCCGTGAGAAATGATTTGTAAAATGGCTCCATTCAGTCCGGTCTCGGTTATAGAACCAATTCCTATAATTGTAAAACCCATATGAGATACAGAGGAATAGGCTATTCTCTTTTTTAAATTGCGTTGGCCGGGAGATGTTGAAGCTGCATAGATTATTTGAACTGTGCCTATTATCATCAACCCTGGAGAAAATATAGAATGAGCGTGGGGTAATAATTCCATATTGATCCGAACCAACCCATATGCTCCCATTTTTAATAAGATTCCGGCTAGAAGCATACACGTACTGTAATGTGCTTCTCCGTGGGTATCTGGTAACCATGTATGTAGGGGTATAATCGGTGATTTGACAGCATAAGTAATAAGAAATCCAAAATAGAATATTATTTCCAATCCCACCGGATATGATTGATTCGCTGATGTTTCAAAATTTAATGTTGGTTCGTTGGAACCATATAAACCCATGCCCAGAACTCCCATTAATAGAAAAACAGAACCCCCCGCAGTGTACAAAAGAAACTTTGTAGCTGAGTACAAACGTTTCTTTCCTCCCCACATGGATAGAAGTAGGTAAACAGGAATTAGTTCTAACTCCCACATGATAAAAAAAAGTAAAAGATCTCTAGAAGAAAATGATCCTATTTGGCCGCTGTACATTGCTAACATCAGGAAATGGAACAATCGCGAATCCCGAGTCACTGGCCGAGCCGCTAAAGTAGCTAAAGTAGTGATGAATCCCGTCAGTAAAACGGGTCCTAGGGAAATTCCATCGATTCCGAGTTTCCAGTGAAAATCAAAAAAATGGATCCATCTATAATCCTGTTCTAATTGGATTAATGGATCGTCAAATTGGAAATGATAACAGAATGCATAGGTCGTTAGAAGTAGTTCTATGGTGCATATAAATAGAGTATACCACCTCATCATCTTATTTCCCCTATGAGGAAAAAATAAAATGAAAGAACCCGCGGATATCGGCAAAATAACAATTATTGTTAACCAAGGAAAAGAATTCGTGGTAAAGACAAGATACACTTTGACCAAAAAACCCGCGCTCGAAATAATATTTTTCATCGAGTACGGGTTTTTGTCAGTAAAGAGAAATAAAATGGGTTCAAGTAGAGTTTTCTGAAACGTATCAATAAGCCAGCCCCATGCTGCGAGTTGTCTCATGCCATAAATAAACCCGAACACTCAAGAAATCCGTTGGACAAGCGGATTCACACCTCTTACAACCTACACAGTCTTCTGTTCTCGGGGCAGAAGCAATTTGCTTAGCTTTACATCCGTCCCAAGGTATCATTTCTAATACATCTGTGGGGCAGGCTCGTACACATTGAGTACAACCTATGCATGTATCATAAATCTTTACTGAATGTGACATTGTATCTCTCCACTTTTTGAACGTCAGAAATTTTCGATCTAGTAAAAAAAGAAAGGAATCATATATGGTAGACACCAGACGAATCGATGATTTACCAGAATCGATTTCGAATCAATCTACTTCTGGATCTGCTCAGGATAGCGGTCCATGATACTTTGATTTATTATTATTACGTTTTAGCAAACATGGGCCTATGTTTGTTTCAATCGTACATACCAATACCAATTTGAATTGGTGAATATTCTATTCATTATTTATATTCATTATTTATATGATTACCACTATTTAGTCAGCAAGTTCGATTGATTGATACGAGTTGATTTTCTGTTACGATGAATTGACGAAACAATAGCAGGTCCTATAGCGGCTTCAGCGCTTGCAATAGCTATAACAAAAATCGCGAAAATGTCTCCTTTTAATTGGCGACTATCAAAGAAATCAGAAAATGTTACGAAATTCATATTAATCGCATTCAGTATAAGCTCAAGACACATAAGCGCTCTAACCATATTTCGACTTGTGATGAATCCATAGATACCGATAGAAAATAAATAGGCACTCAAAACAAGTTCATGTTCAAGCATCATTGACCAACCCCTCATCAATCTGGATTTATTTGCTTTCAATATGAACAACAATTCCGCTCCATTTTCTATATGAAAAATATGAAAATGGGTGTGATAAGAAGGACGTCTTTCTTTTTTTATTTGATTTAGATTTAGAATTCTAAGTCTTTATTACTGACGGGCCGTAGCAATTGCACCTATCAAGGCAACTAAAAGAATTATAGAAATGAGTTCAAAGGGAAGAAAAAAATCGATTGATAAATGAATCCCGATTTGTTGACCATTATTTATCAAATCCTGCTCAAAAATCTGGTTTGATCTTGTAGTCCAAATAATCCCGTACCATGAAATATCTGGGACAGTAGTCATTAGTGAAACAAAAAGACTTGTACAAACCAGTGAGGTTACTCCCTCTCCAACGGTCCAAAGATGGAAATCGTTGTAATATTCTGAGTCATTCATGAACATCACAGCGAATACGATTAAGACATTTATGGCCCCCACATAAATAAGGAGCTGTGCAGCAGCTACAAAATGGGAATTCGATGGAATATAGAATAAGGATATACAAACAAGAACCAACCCCAAGGAAAAGGCAGAATAAATTGGATTGGTAAGTAATACCACTCCCAGACCTCCTAATATAAGAACCGATCCCAAAAATACTAAAAGAAAATCATGTATTGGTCCAGTTAAATCCATTATATAAATAAGAGATAAATAAGCCGAAATGTTTCATGATCTTATTGACCAGACCGGGAAAAACGAGGTTACCCTACCCTTTTTATGATATGCTCCTAATTGAATTCAATCCTATCATCGGGTGTGGGTTGATGTAGATACAGTTATTAATCCCAGTTCTCTATCCGAAAGAGTCGTTCGGAATTCTATATTATTATAAATTTCTTATTTTATTCTATTTGATAGATTTCTTATCTATTTATAGTTCTAGATTTATATATTTCGAAATCATGACGGATATATGAATGTATTTTTGCAAGCCTCGATTCTCAGCAATATCCAATCAATAGTTAGGACTTTGAGTGATTCGCCGAGCAAAATGAAAGAAGCTTCACTCCTTTACTTTAGATCCAAACTGAATCTTAGTAATTGGTAATCATTCTTGAATCAATAGGTTTCCCCGTGGCTTTTTTATTTGAGTCGAATTCAGAATGGTTCGAATTACGTAATCTCCAATTACTGACATTGGTAACCGACCCAAGGCAATTTGATTATAATTCAATTCGTGACGATCATAAGTAGAAAGTTCATATTCTTCAGTCATTGATAAACAGTTTGTTGGACAATACTCGACGCAATTACCACAAAATATACAGATTCCGAAATCAATACTATAATTAAGTAATCGTTTCTTTCGAATATCTGTTTCCGATCTCCAATCAACAACGGGTAGATCTATAGGGCATACACGAACACATACTTCACAAGCAATGCATTTATCAAATTCAAAGTGGATTCGGCCGCGGAAACGCTCTGATGTGATCCATTTTTGATAAGGATATTGAATAGTTACAGGTAAACGACTCGTGTGGGATAAGGTAATCATGAAACTTTGACCGATATACCTTGCAGCTCTTACTGTTTGGGGACCATAATTCATGAACCCAGTTACCGTAGGGAGCATATCGTGAATATCTATGAATAATTGAATGTTTCTTTCTCTTGTTTGAGAGAAGTTCTGAATCTAGAATATGCTATGCTTTTACAGCGAAAGGAGTCGCGAAGAAGTTGTCAATAATAGATTACCGAGAGAAATAGGTAAAAGAAATTTCCACCCAAGATTTAATAGTTGATCCATTCTCATCCTAGGCAAAGTCCATCTTGTTGTGATAGAAATGAACAGGAACACATAAGCTTTTGCTAATGTAATAAAAATACCAATTGTTGTTCCAAAGACTCCACCCGCTTCATTTATTCCGAAAAACTCAAGAATCGGTATGGACGGAATAGAGAGATTCCAACCGCCGAAGTAAAGAACTGTTACAAATAATGAAGAGACTAGTAGATTTAGATAGGAAGCAACGTAAAATAAACCAAATTTGATACCCGAATATTCGGTTTGATAACCCGCTACTAATTCTTCCTCTGCTTCTGGTAAATCAAAGGGCAATCTCTCACATTCTGCTAGGGAAGAAATTAGAAAAACCGTAAACCCTATAGGTTGACGCCACAGATTCCAACCCCAAAAACCATATTTTGACTGCGCCTCAACGATATCAACCGTACTTGAACTGTTAGATAATGATAGTCGGTGATAACATCACTGCTCCCATCGCTATTGCGGAACCGTACATGAGACTTTCACCTCATACGGCTCCTCGTTGGTCATAAAAAAAATCTAAGGACGGGTTCGTTATTATCTCGATATGCGAGTCGGGTAGATAGAGTAAAGATGTATCGGAGAGTCCCAAATTAGACCAATGCAATTCTGTCTGCTATACTAACAAAAAGGTGCTTCCGAATTGATCTCATCCTTTCGAATTTCCAGATGGAATTTCTCTTTGTTCAGTAATAACTTAATCCTTCAATAAAATACTCGTTGTATCAATAGCTATTTCAACCCTGTTTTCGATTACGAAAAAGGATTAGGCATTACGTTAGTTCATGAATCATGATAAGAATTCTATCTGTATGAATATGGATAAAATAAGAATACAAAAAGATTTCGTATTTTTGTTTTCTATTGCATTTCTTTCGTTCCGATTCTTCTTTCGCGGAAAAAGAAAGGGGGCTCTAAAAAAAAAAGGTTACTTCGTTTCTGATAGCCATTTCTTTAACCAGCGGATAGGAGCATACTCAGAATCGGGATCATGGGGAAGTACTGCTTGATCATTTCTACCAACTTAAAGCCCCCATTAGGATTCCTTTTATTTTTATGCAGAGATACCTATTTAGGTAACTTACACTATCTCCATTACTAATCCGTTATGTACCTTGGTGTTCCTAACCGTCCACTCATTTTTGCCCGACCCCCGGTATGGTAATACATACATATAGTTAAAAAAAAAAAAACTCCATACAGTTGATCTTTTCTACCCGCTTCAAAACATGATGGCTAATCAACCAATCTTGGGGTAATTTATACTGTTTATGCTTAACTCTTGTACATAGGGAATGAGACTCAATCTTTTTACTGCAAATTTATAAGCTGTTTTGTTTCACTCATATAACTATCTGATTGAGTTCATCGCCCGGAATGAGAAATCCAAAAATGAGGATCTCTAGTCAATCCATTCCACCTCTTTCCTAGAAAGAAAAAAAATAGGTAATGTAATCATGTCCAAACGAATCACACGTAGAGATATTGATAACACACATGGAGTTAATGGTATTTCATAACTAATCGATTGAGCAGCAGCCCGTAGACCACCTAAAAAGGAATATTTATTATTCGAACCATATCCTGACATAAGAAGTCCAATAGGAGCAATACTTGAAATGGAGATCCATAAAAAAACACCTATACTGAGATCAGCTAGAACAAGCCCATAGCCAAAAGGAATTACTGAATAACTTAGTAAAATGGATAGGACTGCTATGGACGGTCCGATACTGAATAAACGAATATCTCCTCTAGATGGGAGAAGATCTTCTTTGAAAAGTAGTTTTGTCCCATCTGCTAGAGCTTGAAGAATTCCCAAAGGACCCGCATATTCAGGTCCAATACGTTGTTGTACCCCTGCGGATATTTTTCTTTCTAACCACACAATTACTAGTATCCCTATTGTGATTCCAAATATAGGAGTAAAAATAGGGACAAGCAACCATATGAGTCCATAGACCTCTTTTAAGGATTCCAATCGGGAAAAAGAATTAACAGCCTGCACTTCTGTCGTATCAATTATCATTTCAACGATCCACTTCTCCCATAATGATATCTATACTACCTAGTATCGTCATAATATCCGCCAATTTCATTCTTTTAACTAGCTGAGGAAGAATTTGCAAATTGATAAAACCCGGTGGACGGATTTTCCATCTCCAGGGAAAAACACTCTGATCCCCTATCAGAAAAATTCCCAATTCTCCCTTTGGAGCCTCTACTCTCACATAAAGCTCTTGTTTTGACAATTCAAAAGTGGGAGATGGTTTTTTACTAATGAATCGATATTCAAAATAATTCCAGTCGGAATTCCTTTCTCTATCAAAGCGTCGGACTTCTAAATTCTCATAGGCCCCTCCTGGAATTCCTTCCAGAGCTTGTTGAATCATTTTTATAGATTCCGTCATTTCACTGATTCGGACGAAATAACGAGCTAATGAATCTCCCTCTTTTTGCCATTGTACTTCCCAATCAAATTCGTCGTAACACTCATAATGATCCATTTTACGAAGATCCCATTGGATTCCGGAAGCCCGTAGCATTGGTCCCGATAAACCCCAATTTATCGCTTCCTCTCCACCAACAATGCCCACTCCTTCAACTCGTTCCAAAAAAATAGGATTCCGCGTAATAAGCTTTTGATATTCAGCAATTCCTGTTAAAAAATACTCGCAGAAATCCAAGCATTTATCTACCCAGCCATGAGGTAAATCAGCAGCGACTCCCCCGATACGGAAAAAATTATGCATCATTCGCATACCTGTGGCAGCTTCGAATAGATCATATATCAATTCTCTCTCTCTGAAAATATAGAAGAAGGGGGTCTGCGCACCAATATCCGCCATAAAAGGGCCGAGCCATAATAAATGAGAAGCTATACGACTTAGTTCCAGCATAATGACTCTGATATAGCTGGCTCTTTTAGGTACTTGAATATTTCCCAAACGTTCCGGTGCGTTTACCGTTATTGCCTCTGTAAACATAGTAGCTAAATAATCCCAACGCGTGACATAAGGTAGATATTGTATAATTGTTCGGTTTTCTGCAATTTTTTCCATCCCTCTGTGTAAATAACCCAATATGGGTTCACAGTCAATAACATCTTCACCGTCTAGAGTAATGATGAGGCGAAGAACGCCATGCATTGATGGGTGGTGAGGACCCAGATTCACTATCATGAGGTCTTTTCTTGTAGCCGGTACAGTCATATTCATATGTTTTTTCCCCGATTCAGTATTCCATGAATTACTGGAAGTTCATTCAAATTCAAGCTCTAATAAATCAAATAATGATAAAGGAATCTTCCAATTAACTTAACGAGTTTTTAGCTCCTTAATATCCAACTGATCAATTAATTCTTTATAACGTACTGGATTTTTCTTTGACAAATACGTCAGCAAGCGTTGACGTTTTCCCAGAGTTTTTCGTAGACCTCTCTGAGATAAATAGTCTTTTTTGTGTAATTTCAAATGTGAAGTAAGTCTCTTTATTTGATTGGTGAAACTGAATACTTGAAATTCAACGGACCCCTTGTTTTCGTTTTCTTCTTGCGAAATAACTGAGATGAATGCCATAAAAAGAGTCGCCCCCCTGCTTTTTCTTGATTTTCTACATATATGGATTTTACCGATCAAAAAAAATAATGACAGTCATTTTCATTTGTTAAATTTATTCAACAATTACTTTATGTTAAGTGTTAAGCAATCCAATTTAAAATTGGATTGCTATATGCATACAATACAAAGGAATGTTCTAGTTCTCCACCCACAAAAGAACCCAATTTTGACCTAAGATAAGAAAAAAGAAAATCTTAGGTCATCAAATTAGTATCATGTGCCGGAATGGAATACAGCATAATGTACATCTCTTGAGAATCATACCAGGTATGGCGATCCATCTATATATAGAATATAGAAAGAAATGGATCATCAACGAATTATCAAACGTGGATACATCTGTATCCTTGACATACTGAAACGGCTGCCATTACTGGTATCAAACCAATAGCGATTCATACAAGCTAAATCTTCTAATCGATAATTTGGCCAAAGAAAGAATGTTAATTTAATTAATTTATTTTTATCTATATCAAGATGCTTGCTCTTAGCCAAAAGTGGACCACAATTCCTTACGTTGTTCTCGTTGCAAAATACTGTATTTCTATCCACAACATCTATCTTCCCCTTCCCCGAATTTAAACAAATTCGAATTCTTAATTCTCTACGACGTCTAGGAGATGCTATTTTTTCAGGAACAAGCAAATCATAATGATTTTCATCTCTATTCCCAGCTACCCTTTTATGTCTTGGAATTAATTCATCAAAAGCATTCCTATCAGCATTTCGTTTTTCGCGGCATTTTCGATGAGTTTGGTGTTTATTCTTATGGACCAGTGAAATAGCTATGGTTTGATACATAATCAATGGCGCATCCCATTTTTTAGGTATATGAACTGGTTTGAGAATCAATATTCCTGTTTTTATCACTTCCAGAGGGTTCTTTTTCGTTTTCGGAGTCCGCATTCTATCCAGAAGCATTTCTCCTCTTCGAATAAAGGATATAGCAATTTGCATTGGATTTATCAGCCTAAGCAGGAAACAATATACATTGATATTATTGAATATTTCTTCAGCCAAAGGATCACCCCATTTCAATTGAAAAACCAAATACCTTTCCAGGAAGATCTCTAGTTCGGATTTCTTCTTCTTCTTTTTAGGTTTTTGAATGTCTGATCCGCCAGAATCTTTTTTAACATCTTTTTGTTGGTTTGGTCGATTTGCTCTAGGATTCCCCTTTTTTTTTTTAGTTGATTCAAGATCTCCTTGGCCAGGCTGCTTTTTTTCTTCTTTTTTTTTCTTTTGATTTTCTAATTCAAGATCCTTTTTTGGTTTTCCCTTGGTGTTTTTCTTTTGATTTTCTAATTCAAGATCCTTTTTTGGTTTTCCCTTGGTGTTTTTCTTTTGATTTTCTAATTCAAGATCCTTTTTTGGTTTTCCCTTGGTGTTTTTCTTTTGATTTTCACGAATGTTTTGATTTCCAGGACAATCGAAAAGAAGTAATTTGATTGGTATGATCCACGGTTTCATCCTATATGTATCATAAATCGATCTGGGGGTGGGCAGAGTTAGTCTTTCTTCATTCATTCCCATCCAGTCAAAAGGATTGTTTGTTTTCTTGTTTTTTTCTTCGTTGTTTTCTTCGTTGTTTTCTTCGTTGTTTTCTTCGTTGTTTTCTTCGTTGTTTTCTTCGTTGTTTTCTTCGTTGTTTTCTTCGTTGTTTTCTTCGTTGTTTTCTTCGTTATTTTCTTCGTTGTTTTCTTCTTTTTTTTTCTTGAATAGCTTGAGTTGTTTAGGAATCGCGCGATAAAAAAGATCGTTCTTATCAAGCGTATCAATTATTGGATAATAATGAGTCTTAGTCTTTTTATTAATGTAGCTATTAGTATCCATAGTGATCCAGGCCTCAATATTGCTCGTCTCTCTAAAACGGATGATTTGCCAATCCAAATATTTTCTATTCGGATTTTTTTCTCTATCAATAATATCTCCCAGCATATAAAAAAATTCAGGTTTATATGTGGTATACTTATAGGGAATCTCTCGGCCTTCATTTACTTGTAACGGCGATCCATAAATAGATAAATCCTTCCTTTCTTCATAATTCATATATTTATGTGATAAAAGATCATATCTGTAGTGTTTTTTTAATTTCTCTGTTTTAACCGATAATGACTCCGCCGGATAATCATTTTGTTTCTCATAATGAATTAATTGGTTTTTTTCATATGAATCCAACCTTGTTGAGTCTATATTTTGAACCGCACGACTTTGATTGACCCTATTTCGCCACTTTTGCGACATTAAGATAGACAATCTAGTCTGAGAGAAATCATATTGATAGTGACCGCTTAACCAGTTTTTCCATTCATTCATTCCAGCATTTCGAAGTTTCTTATGCCTTGATTCGGAATGAAAGATTCCTTGTGTTCCAAAAAAATTCTTTATTTTCTCCTTAAGAAAAGGAGATGTTCGGTGATATTGAAGTACAGACCTCAAGTGATACTTGTGAATACCTGGGCTTTGTGATAATTTGTAAAATACATATGCCTGTGACAAGGAAAATAGCCCACAAAAATTCTTTGAATTATTATCACTAATATTTGAAAACTGCTTTTTGATAGTCGAAATCCAATGAATTGTATTTTCATTTGTTTCATCAATTCCTTCTTTATTTTTTTCCTCATTGTAACTGTATGTATCAATAATTTTCTTTTTGAATTCAAGGAAAGGTTGTACATTAACCCTCGGAATATTAATGAGACATTGAAAGACTATACTTTCAATCCAAAATCCCCAAAAAAATCGCCCTTTCCGTATTAATCGCACACTTCTTCTTTTTAAGATTTTGAATATCTGCCAAAAGTTTTTCGGCGATTCGAATCTTTTATCATCAAAACTTGTCTCGCTAGGACTAATATTTATGTCTAGTATTCGAAATTTTGTTTTCTTGTCGTTTGTTATTTTTTCAATTTGATTTCTGATTGTACTTGTCCTATCCGCCAGATACTTCATCTTTTTTTCTGTCAGTGAAGAATTTGTCCAATCCATAGATTGAATTCGACTGGACGATTCATCAAAAATCTGATTACTGATTATAGAATTTTTTACATTTTTAGTTTCACTCAATTCATACCCTTCCCTCAATCCAATTTGATTATTTGGATTTACTTTTGCAAGTTGTTTGATTTTGCTAAAGGGATCTATAATCCATCTTGCTTTTTCTTTTAACAATAGAAAACATTTCTTTTTCGCTTTTCGAATTTGGTTTTCAAATTCCTTATAAATAGGTTGAAGAGGGTGAGGTCCCTTTCGAGGAGCACCAAAAGGCCGTTCAGTTTCCACTCCCCAGGTTGTTAAAAAACAAGAATTTGCTTTTTTTCGTTTCTTTTTCATTGGATCTTTAGGATGGGGTCGTAGCTTAGAACTGTGCCGAATTTTCACACGGAAAGGAAATAGGATCTTTATCTGCATACCGTCTGTTAACCAGTCTTTTGGAAATTCCGTTTCTGATAATTGAACGCCATTGTGGGTACATTTAACATGAATTTCTCTCCTCCACGCCTTCCAATCTTCGTACCACTCCGCCTTCCAATCTTCGTACCACTTCGCCTTCCAATCTTCGTTCGCCTTCCAATCTGCGTTCCACCGGGGGGATTGAAATTGAAATATAAAAAGAAGGCTAATGTTTTTGGCTATTATGAATGAAGGCAATACAATAGATTTTCGCAAAATGGAGTGGGTTAGTAACAGACAACCCCTCATTGCGTGAGCGTATGGAGTACTATCCCACAGTTCTGCTATTTCTCTCCGCTCATCCTCCTCGGCCTTCCTTTCTTGTGCCTTGGCCTTCCTTTCTTGTGCCTCGGCCTCCCTTTCTTGTGCCTCGGCCTCCCTTTCTGGTGCCTCGGCCTCCCTTTCTGGTGCCTCGGCCTCCCTTTCTTGTGCCTCGGCCTCCCTTTCTTGTGCCTCGGCCTCCTCCGAATCCGAATCCGAATCCGAATCCGAAGTTCTCACTTCCGCGCCTTTTCCCATCCAATTCCTAAAGATCCTAAAGATTGGATTCATTTTTTTCATTATTCCGGAAATATCGAAAATGGTGTCTATTCTGTCCAAAAAAAGTGGGGAATGCAGATTTGTTTGAAATAGTTTCCAAATAACTGTTTTACGTCTTTGAGCGCGCACGGATCCTTTGATTAAATCTCGATTAAAATCTGATTGGTGCGAATAACGTAGCAAAGCAACCTCCTTCTCCTCCTCCTCATCCTCATCCTCATCCTCATCCTCATCCTCGGGATTCACCTCAAAAATGACTACACGTTTGTAGTTTCTTGAAATAATCTGAGAATACTCTGGGTCTTCTTCCTGATAATCGTCGATCAATTGGTATGGCCATCGAGGAACCTTTTTACTAATTTCTTTTAGTTCAAGTTCCTCCTTTGTGTTTTTTTGAATTGTTTGATCCTTTGGATCGGTTGTAATTGCATTGAATAAATATTGCACTTGATTTTCCGAATCCATTTTTCCTTGGTCTGACAATAATGATTTTCCATCAAATGTATCTATTTTTTGTTCAAATTCTTGGTAATCGGCGGGAAGGATACCATGAAACTTGTTTATCCACAATTTTTCTTTGGAATCCGCCATAGAGGTGATTAAATAATCATTTTGTTTCTCATTTTGTTTCTCATTTTGTTTCTCATTTTGTTTCTCATTTTGTTTCTCATTTTGTTTCTCATTTTGTTTCTCATTTTGTTTCTCCCTATTCACGCTTGAGGGTGAATCTAATTTTTTGATTGTTCCACGAGAGGGCCCATTCAAAAAAGAATCATACCTTTTAGGCAAGCATTCTTGTGTAGTCTCATCATTACATAATCGAGTCCTTTTTTCGAGTACATCCAGATCAAGAGACCCCCTTTCTAGAGCGTCAATTCGATTGAAAAGTTCGTTGCTCAGGCTATTTCTTTTTTGTTCATTGGTATAAATCCAATGATTATACAGTTCATCAGAGGGGAGTTTTTCTGGTGTGTCCAAAAGCCCCTTTCTTTCTATCATTTCAAAAAAGGTTGCCAAACTTGGTGGGTATGTAAAAGATATTCTTTGTTTTCCATCACCTCGGCATGTATAAAAAAAAGAGTCTGACATTTCATTTCTTATAGCCTTTTTTAATTCATCATTTATATATCGCAATGGACGATTCCATCGTTTATAGTCGAAAAGAAGAGTCACAAGAGGTTTTTCAAAACAGAGGAAGTCTTTCTCTTCTTTCAGGTTTTCATCGATATTGTCCGAATCTTCCGACAAAAGAGACGGGTCCTCGTCGGCGGATACTTCTTGTCCCGGCCCACCCGTTTCGAAAGTTGTGTCGATTTCGAGATCTGTTTCGTCCTCACCTTCCGCCCTTTCTGCGGTTTCTGAGGCGATTTTCCTCTTATCCTCAGTGCCAATAGGCGAGGGGATTCTGCCTAAATAGTAGACACAGGAGAGAAAGAAGAGAATACTAAAGACTCGATCCAGAGAATTTCTCAATTCTGCCGCACGGTACTTATTCCATCTAATAGAAGGATTTTGCCGTATGCAGAATAAGACCCATTCCATCGCTTTCATCCATAAAATGTGACCAATGAACCAACCAACAAAACTACTTGTTAAAAAGAGCATCTTGTTGTTGTTGCATCGAAACATATAAATACTTATTAATCTGGGTAAGGTCGAACTCGGCAAAACGAAATGGTTGAATAATGGAAAAATGAGATTATTCAGGAATACACATTGAGTGCTGAAATTACGCATTGCATTTCTGCGAGTCGATACAGAATCCAAATCAAAAAAGTATTTGTGATTGTGCCAGAAGAAATAAAACAAAAGATACGGTAGACCTAGGAAAGTTATTGTATGAGGTCTACCCAATGCTAGATGGAGAGGCGCATAATAGATCGATATGAACATGATGAGCTGCCCCATAAGAAAACCTGTTGTTGCTGATACATCCCTTTCGCTCCCTTCTTCCATAACCCGAGCTCGGAGAAGCAAGAGATAAGAGGGCCCTATGGCCACGGTGGTCAGAAATCCATAATAGAGTCCGGCCACAACGACTGAATTGCTTATCTGCATGCATAAGCGGACTCGATTTGCCAGTCGATACAATGTTGAAATCATCAAAAACCTCCTATGTTTTTGTTTTAAATTTAGGATAGTGGAAATAAGAGAAGAGACACTTTGACCCTTTTTTATTTACCTTTTAATTTATTGTTATGTT